TTAACTATTAGGGGGGTTAATAGAACGAATCACACTTTTACCACTAAACTATACCCGCTACAATCCGATTATTGTATACAAATGGGCTTTTTGTCGAACAAGGGAATTGAACGTAATTAAGATAGGATCATAAAAGAATCATGAAAATTAGAGTGTTGATGTTTTTCGTGGGGGGACTTAATAAGATTAGGAAAAGAGGGTTTATTTAAATAACAAAATAACAAGTTTTGTCTTTTCTTTTGCTCGAGGAGTTTTTTTGATAGATACGGCTGGACAAAACCGCGGAAATCCTAACATAAAAATGCATTGTGTAAGAATCCACAGTTTCCTTTTTTTCTTTATTTCAGTAAAGTAAAAAAGAAAGTAAATAAAAAAGGAAGAAAGGATAATAAGAAATAACACTTTTATTTTATATAATAAAAGAATGGAAATAGTCCTTCTTCTTTTTGTTGTTGCTTTTATAGCAAACATTTTTGTTTTCAAATCAGATAAATAATTTTATCTATTATTTGTTGAAACAAAAAAGGGCCCGGCTAGGTACTGACCAGGCCAGGCCATGGGAATAAACCCTTTCGGACAAAATAAAAGTAAGGAGGTCTTCTTTATTTTTATTTATATTGTATTTTTCGAGCCCTTACTTTATCTACTTTATCTAAATGGAATTACTGATAAAAGTTGTATATATCTATATAATAAAGATAAAGGGAGAGAAAAAAGAGAGAGAAAGAAATACTTTTTTTCAACCCCTACTTTATGTGTAATGTACCTTACTTTATACATTATGTGTAATGTAACATAGTAATTAATTATCTTTTTTTTTTCAATTGGGAGAGATGGCTGAGTGGACTAAAGCGTCGGATTGCTAATCCGTTGTACGAGTTATTCGTACCGAGGGTTCGAATCCCTCTCTTTCCGTTGATGACTTGATATTTGATTTATCTTTCAAATTTCCCCAACCCTTAGTTAAACGTGGAATAGAGAAAATCCTGAGAAATTTGAAAAATCAAGTAAGGAAAACGAAAAAAAAAGCTTTTTTTTTTATTCTTCACGTCCGGGATTACGTCCCGGATCATTAGATAGGAATCCAAAGATGAAGAGAGAAACAAAGAATATCACTACTGTGTAAACAAAGAGTTTGAGAGTAAGCATTACACAATCTCCAAATCATTTTTTGGAAAAAAAAGAGAATAGATCCTCCATTTTTATACCACATATCCTATTTTGACACCAAGAAATGAAGTACTTTCTACCAATAGAAAAGAATGTTCAAAAATTCAAATTCATTTGTAATAAGAGTCTTTTATTACCAAAATTTTCTTTCATACCTACAATTCGATATTGTGGGGAACCCTAAGCCTATTAGGGCCTTTCACTGGAAAAAGGTCAGAATGGGGAAATGGGATGATCCAGATTTATCGCAGCTCTCCAAGAATTTCAATGTTTGAATCGAGGGTTCATATTGTAAGACTTATCCGATCTTATCAATTGTTAGAATTTTTTTCCTCGAATAAATCATGAATTTTCTAGGATAGTATTAAAGATCTCATCGAAAACTTACAGCGGCTTGCCAAACAAAGGCTAAGAGAAAGAAGAGCACAGGTATGACTGGCATAAAATTCACGATTGGATTCAAAAAAGCATAGGCCTCGGGCAATTTGGCGACGAAAAAACTACTCGAATAAAGGGCAGAATTAAGACAGATACAGATCAAACTAAAGATATTAAGCATAACAGACATTTTGTTCTTGGAGATAATTGCATTTTGATTGAGTTATTGATATAAGGAAAAAGAAAGTAAAGTAAGGTAGACCAAAAAATCTTTCTTTTTCTTTGAACTCACCCAATCAAAAATCCTCCATTTCTCAAAGGAGAATAGAAGAAATCATACTTTCATACAATATCTTAATTGAATTATATGTAATGATCAATAAATTCAGTTTAATTCTATATCTACACGTGTCAAAATCCTAGCCAAAATCTAATTTATTCTATATATATTTGGACTGGAATTGACGAACAATCAATACCAATATTAGTCTTTATTGGTGTCGAATAGAAATAGAAATGGGGCGTGGCCAAGCGGTAAGGCAACGGGTTTTGGTCCCGCTATTCGGAGGTTCGAATCCTTCCGTCCCAGAGCATATCCATTCTATCAGAATAAAGATTGTGTTTTTGAAAAACGTTCTGTTTAAAGGTTTAATATTGGATCGAATGTGATTCTAGTTTCTGATTTTTAATGATTCTTCTCTGAATCATATCTTTTTTTTTCACAAACTGGAATCGCGTTTAACTGACACGCGGATGTAACCGAATCTAGTTGTAATCCAGGTAAGATGGGAACATAGATCACAAGGGTTTGAATTCAAAAAAAAGTAGGGCGGGCTTTTCATCATATGCTCAGTCCCTTCATATTCATACTGAAGGAAGTTAGTTACTTAGAAAAACCTTACGTCCCATATCTAATTGAATTTTCAATGATGCATTTTGAATGGAAATGCGAAATAAAAACCCCTAGATTCCCTATCTCTTATTCTCTATCCTTTACCTTTAAAGGAGGGGGCCCTAGTTATTAATTCTCTGTGAATCTCCGAATTCTAAGGATCTCTTGAATTCTAAACAAGAACAAGAGTGACTAATTGAATTCAATCAATGGGATTACGTTTCTTAAGACTGGGTTAGGATAAAATAAAAAATAGGAGCAAGGACTTAATACTTAATCTGGACTTGTTTGGCTTTGGGCCTATACAAGATAGTTAGCATCCGATAAAAGAGGAGGCTTTTTTTATTTATGACTCATCATCCTCATAGAATTTGGGGAGTAGATAGGAGTTAATTAGTAGCAGAAGATATTCATTTCAATATCTGTGTTTGGCCGAATCTCATTAACAAAGAATCAAGTTACATATGTAACTGAGGGATTTTCTTTGAACCTAGTTTTTAGGGATTTCTTGTTTGGCTATAATGAATAATTGTAAATCTATATTCAGACCGGGGTGATTCAGCCATTTTATTCACTTTATTTTATGGCAAGATTACAGAAAGATTACGCCTACTACACTTCAAATCAAACAAAATATAAAAATGCATATAATATAAAATGAGGAAATGTTTAGCTTATATGTATTGTTATCGTTCTATTTCAGTGACAATTGTTCAGTCTATCTGATAGATAAGAAACCCCCTATTCTTTTCTTTTGATTCTTATTTTATCACTCAGATGAAAGAATACGGACTTAAATCTTCCCGTGCATCAGTCTTTTTTATCCATCTCAAAAAAAATAAATTGGATTTATTGTTTGATCTATCTATTTGCTTGAAATCATTGATGATTCAATTCGAAACGAAACATAAATTTATCTCTCTTATGATGATCAAATGCGGTCCTTACTGTAAAATTGGATTCAAATAATGTGTAAAAGTGGGAAACTTTTTTAATTATAAATACTTTTAAACCATTTTTAATGATTCTTTAGGAGTTGAATCTTTGGTACTTGAAGAAGGGTAAGATTGATAAATCTATCCTATTGAGTCACTTGAAGAGGCAAATAAAAAAACTTATTTATTTTATGTTATTTTTTATTTTTATTTTATAAAAAAATGTTGTGTATTCATACAATAAAATATGGAGTTAAGTTGAATTCTTGTTGAGATTTCTTCAGAAAAATACCTATCCATCTATATAGAAGAGAAAAAATATAGATTACTATGTACCGACTGAACCGATGACTATTCATGATTCCAGAATTGAATCATTTCCATACCGGTTCCAACTTAGAGGAATGTTATGGTAAAACTTCGTTTGAAACGATGTGGTAGAAAGCAACGTGCGACTTGAAGGACACGATCCGTTGTGGATTCTTACATCCACCATTTTATATAGGAATGAAGGTGCTCTTGGCTCGACATCGTTTGTTCTGTTCCACTAGAACCCCTCTTTTTTGTTGGGTTGTAATGTAAATAGTACATGATGGAGCTCGAGTAGAAAGTATTGATTCATTTCTCGGGGGCAGGGATCTAGGGTTAATGCCAATCAATAAATTGGAACAACTTCGTAAGTATATCTTCGATATAGAAATCGAAAGAATCCAATTCGAGCAAGTTTCCACTCAAAAAGGAAAAATTGTTGGAATTGATAAAACTCTTTCGATCCAAAGTGTATCACGCGGGAATCCACCGTTCATATGATTCTTTGATAGAAAGGAATCACAACACAAAAAAGGTATGTTGCTGCCGTTTTGAAAGGATTAAGGATCGCCGAAGTAATGTCTAAACCTAATGATTCAAAACAAAGATAAAGGATCCCAGAACAAGGAAACACCGTTTGAATTGTCTCAATAACTGGATCAGAATGAAGAATTCAAATAGTTTTTAAATGAGACAAACAAAAAAGGGGGTTAGAGACCACTCAAGAAATGAAATAAATGCCTAAAGATTTTTCTTTGAGCTATTTGAGAGTTATCCAACTTGAGTTATGAGTACAAATGATTTTTTTCTTTTTCAGGAAGGAAGAAGAAAAAAAGGACTTAAATCGTAGTCTAATTGATTTGATGATTTTATGGACCCATTTGCCATTAGAATTCTATACTATAATTATAATTCTATACATCGAAATAACTTCGAATCATTTTTTCTCGAGCCGTACGAGGAGAAAACCTCCTATACGTTTCTAGGGGGGGGTATTGTTCATCTACATCTATCCCAATGAGCCGTCTATCGAATCGTTGCAATTGATGTTCGATCCCGAAGAGAAGGAAGAGATCTTCGGAAAGTGGGTTTTTATGATCCGATAAAGAATCAAACTTATTTAAATGTTCCGGCTATTCTATACTTCCTCGAAAAAGGCGCTCAACCTACAGGAACTGTTCATGATATTTTAAAGAAGGCGGAGGTTTTTAAGGAACTTCGTTCTAATCAAATAAAATGAAATTAAGGAAATAAAAAAAGAAATAAGGGAGGGAGTGGTGACTCGTATATAGTTTTGTATAATTTTTCTCTACTAT